GGGGTTATAGTCGACGTCAATTCAGTGCTTTGAACGTCTCTAATTCAAAACCGAACATGAAACTTTGGTTGCATTCGGCTCCTTTATGGAAGATGAGTAAATTCCTAGATTTAAGATGTGAACAAAATGAACAAAATTATACCCATAACACCTATGTCAGCTTTTTTTTGTTTGAATACAAACAAAACTAATCGCTTTCTAGACGATCCTTCTAGAAGAAGGCGATTCTAACAATCTTTCTAGTTACTTCGTTCTCTATTTCTATTTGAGAGGATCCTAAGGAAAATAATTTTGTTTCCACCGAGCTAAAACAATATGCCAATGTCTCTAGTAAACCAAAGTCATCGTTGAATAGCTATTTTGCTCCAATTTCTTTCTAAAGAAAGAAAAAAATGGAAGATTTAGTTACGATTAGAACTTGACTTTCTATCTTCGGCCATAGATCCTTTACTCATACTTATTCAATTGGAAGTTCTGGTCCAATTCAAAAATTCTGTTTCGCAATTTCATAATCCAACTTTTCAATTTATAAGTGACTCGTGGATACAAATCACGAGAATTCGTATTTTTTTTCTCGAATTTCTCATTGAGAGGTAAAGGATTAAATCTTTTTAAGAAATAAAGTTTTTGGTCGGAATATAAATAAAACCGAAAGACCCTTTAACTATTAAGGGTTAATAGAACGAATCACACTTTTACCACTAAACTATACCCGCTACAATATGATTATTGTATACAAATGGACCTTTTGTCGAACAAGATAATTGAGCATGATCAAGATAGGATCATCAAAGAATCATCAAAATCAGAGCGTTGAACTTTTTCGCGAGGAGATCAAAATTGAATGAGATTCGGAAAAGAGGCTTCATTTAATTTAAATGAAATAATTAAATAACTAAAGCTTTCTCTTTTGCTGAAGAAGATAGATACGGATCAAAAAAAAACACTAAAATCATAACATAAAAATGCATTGTGGAAGAATCAATAGTTTTTTTTTTAGTTTGGTAAAATTAAAATATAATAAGAAAAAAGAATGTAAATAGTCTTTTTTTTGTTGTTGTTCCATGAATATAATAAAAAAAGTATTTTTTGTTTTCAAATCAGATAAATCATTATTTATCTATAATTCGTTGGAACAACAACAAAAAAAAGAGCCCGGCTAGGTATAGGTACTGACCAGGCCGGGCCGTGAGAATAAGAAGGGCCTTTCGAACAAAATCAACACAAAGAAGTCTTGCTTTTTTTTTAGTTCGATTGTTCGCGCGGTCGAGCCCATCTTTTAGATAAAGGAAATTCCCGATTTGTGGATCTATATATATATATAATATAATCGATAAAGAAGAAAGAGAAAGAAAGATTCCTTACGTTATGTGTAATGTAGTAATTATCTTTTTCAATTGGGAGAGATGGCTGAGTGGACTAAAGCGTCGGATTGCTAATCCGTTGTACGAGTTATTCGTACCGAGGGTTCGAATCCCTCTCTTTCCGTTTCCGTTGATGAATTGATTTATTTTTTTTTTTCAAATCTTAGCGAAACGTGTAGAATAGATAAAATCCTAAGAAAATTTGAAAATTAACCAAGGAAAACCCTTTGTATTTTATTCTTCCCGTCCAGGATTACGCCCCGGATCATTAGATAAGAATCCAAAGATAAAGAGAGACACAAAAAATATCACTACGGTATAAACGAAGAGTTTCAGAGTAAGCATTACACAATCTCCAAGATGATTTTTTTGAAAAAAAAAAAGAGAATAGATCTTCCAGTTTTTTACCACATATCCTATATTTGACACCAAGAAATGAGGTTTTTCTATAAATGCATTGTCACAAATTCATTTGTTTTTCATTAACAAAAATTGTCGTTTATATCCATTAGATATTGTGGGAGACCCTACATAGGGCTAGGGTCTTTCACCGGAAAAGGGTCAAAAATGAGGAAACGGACGTAAGCCCTATATTTATATTTATTTTGGCGACTATCCACGAATTTCAGTGTGCGAATCAAGGGTTCATACTCTAAAACTTATCTGATTTTTTTCAATTCTTCGAATTTTTGTATCGAGGAAATTGTGCATTTTCTAGGATATTATTATTCAGGAGCTCATCGAAAACTTACAGCAGCTTGCCAAACAAAAGCTAAGAGAAAAAAAAGAAGAGGTATGACTGGCATAACATCTACGATTGGATTCAAAAAAGCATAGGCTTCGGGCAATTTGCCGAAGAAAAAACTACTCGAAAAAAGGGGAGAATTAATACAAATACAGATCAAACTAACGATATTAAGCATAACAGACATTTTGTTCTTGGAGATAATTGCATTTTGATTGCGTTTTTGATATAAGAAAAAAGAAAGTAAGAAAGGTAGACACCCTTCTTCTTCTTTGAATCCACCCAATCAAAAATCCTCCAATTCTCAAAGGAGAATAGAAGAAATCATACTTTCATACAATATCTTAATTGAATTCTATGTAATGATCAATAAATTAAGTTGAATTCTATATCTATATAGATCAAAATCCTAGTACCAATCTATTCTATAGATATTTTGACTGGAGTTGACAAACAAGCAATACCAATATTATTGTTTCTTGGTGTCGATTCGAAATTGAAATGGGGCGTGGCCAAGTGGTAAGGCAACGGGTTTTGGTCCCGCTATTCGGAGGTTCGAATCCTTCCGTCCCAGCGTAGATCCATTTTTTATGCTCCATTATTCCCCTAGGGGGGGCGGATAGGAGTTAATCCCTATATAATTTAATTATCTGTGTCTCTTCTAATTTCATTAACAAACGATCAAGTTCCATATTATATAGAAATGTGTTATGGAGCCAATGTTTTTTCTTTGAATCTCATTTGATTTTTGATTTAGGTATTTCGTGTTTGACTCTACTGAAAAGTTGGAAATCGATCTAACAATTGAGGCAGGGGCGATTTATCCTATCCCTTTTATTCACTTTAGGATTATGACAAGAGTCGATATTACTCAACCCCATGTTAAACCAAATGCATATCAATCATATAATAAAATCATATAAAATGAGGAAATGTTTAGCTTATATCGTATATATCATTCTATTTCAATGACAAGAAATTTTTTTGGTTTTTGTGAAAAATATTTGTAATTCTTAAATTATTTAAACTGAAATTATAGATATTCTATATTATAGAATATCTATAACAGTCACAATTCTTCAGTCTATCTGATAGATACGAAAACCCCTCCCTATTTTTTTCGATTTTTCTTTTCGTAATCAGAAAGATTCAAATCTTCACTTACATCATTTTTTTATACATCTCATCTTTATACATCTCATGAAAAAAAATAGATTTCTTTATTCGTTTCTTTGATCTATTTCAAATAGAAATTTGAAATTAAATCAGTGATGAGTCAATTCAAAAAGAAAGACTGATCTTCATAGGAAGATCAAAGGTGATGCTTATTGTTCCATTGAAGATGGAGATTCAAAAAGCTATTCGTTTCTCTATTTCTATTTCTTTCTCGTATCTATATATTATTTATGTATGTTAAAAGTATGTTAAAAATGCTGTCTTGCTAAGACTTTTTCAGAAAAATCGTTCTACATATCATATATTCATATATAGAAGAAAAGTATAGATTACGATGTCTATGGACAGCTGAAACAATGACTATTCATGATTCCATAATTGAATCAATCCATACCGGTTCCAAATTAGAGGAATGTTATGGTAAAACTTCGTTTGAAACGATGTGGTAGAAAGCAACGTGCGACTTGAAGGACACGATCCGTTGTGGATTTTTACATCCACCATTTTCGATTTGTCTAGGAATGAGGGTGCTCCTGGCTCGACATTGTTTGTTCTGTTACACTTGAACCCTTCGTTTTTTGTTGGGTTGTAAATAGTCCATAATGGAGCTTGAATAGAAAGTATTCATTCATTTCTCGGGGGCAAGGATCTAGGGTTAATGCCAATCAATTGGAGGAACTACTTCGTAAATATATGGAACATATATAGGAATCAAAAGGATCCGATTCGAGCAAGTTTACAATTCAAAAGCAAAACTTGTTGAAATTGATCAAAATTTTTCGACTCAAAGCGTATCACGCGGGAATCGACTGTCCATAGGATTCTTTGATCGAAAGAAATCAAAAAGGGGTATGTTGCTGCCCTTTTTATTTTGAAAGGATTAAGAAGCGCCGAAGTAATGTCTAAACCCAATGATTAAAAATAAGGAAAAAGGATCTAACAACAAGGAAACACCCTTTTAATTGTCTAATTGTGTCGATCGTCTCAATAACTGGATCGGACTAAAGAATCCAAATAGAATTGGAAATAGTTTAAACGAGACAAACAAAAGGGAGTAAAGACTACTCAAAAAATGAAATTGACTCAAGATTTTTCCTTTGAACTATTTGAGAGTTATCCAACTTGAGTTATGAGTACGAATGGTTTATTTTTTCATTTTCAGGAAGAAAAAAAAAGACTGAAATCATAGTCTAATTGATTTTTTAGGCCCATTTGTCATTTTATTTTATTTATTAGAATTGTATATATTCTATATATATAGACAAAACTTCGAATCAAATCATTTTTTCGTGAGCCGTATGAGGATAAAACTTCCTATACGGTTCTAGGGGGGGTATTGTTCATCTACATCTATCCCAATGAGCCGTCTATCGAATCGTTGCAATTGATGTTCGATCCCGAAGAGAAGGAAAAGATCTTAGAAAAGTGGGTTTTTATGATCCACTGAAGAATGAAACTTATTTAAATGTTCCTCTTATTCTATATTTCCTTGAAAAAGGTGCTCAACCCACAGGAACTGTTCAGAATCTTTTAAAGAAAGCGGAAGTTTTTAAGGAACTTCCGTCTAATCAAATGAAATTCAATTAAAGAAATACCGGGGTAGCGACTTGTATATAACTTTGTCTAATTTGTCTCTACTTGTGGACCCCGCCTTTTTTTCTGCTGTATTCGTCTTTATTTTTTATAGTTTCCGTCGAATTCGATGATCTAGGTGGTCTATCTAGAATGACAAAACCCTAATTTTTTTATCTTATAAACTTCTAAATATCAAATTAGGGCATTTCCCTTTAATTATGTGTGGAACTCGACTAACCAACAATGAATCAACTTTGCTTATTCCACTTAGATTGATGAAATACATTAGGGACTCAAAAATCCTATATTTTTTTGAATTCTTATTTTTTTTAGTCTTCCATTTACACTTTTTTACTTTTTCTATCTATGTAGATTAGATATGTAGTGACAATCCAGACAATTTTGAATATTATTGCATTGTTAAATTGAAATTCTTTGAATTTCAATTTAACAGTTTTTCGACTGTCTTCTTTTCTCAACATTTATATTGACAATATTGTATTGAACAAATATAATTCATCGTGATAAGTGAACCGGGTCTATTTATTTCTGTCCCGTAGTTTTTTGACTTTATCTTATTCAAATGATGCTTTCTTTGATACAAGAGGTTTTTGTGATTGAAAAAAAAGCTAGATAGCATAAGGGATGCTCTATCAATTTTGACAATTTTCTAACTTTTTAATTTATTGCATTTTCATCTAATCAAAACAGAAAAATGAATCCATTCGAAAATCTGTTTTTTTTAGATTTTTTAACTCAATGTCAATGGTTTGATTAGATTGTAAAATCTCTTTTCTCTTTGTTTAAATTCAATTAAATTGAATTTGGTTCGGGTTGTATAGATACAACCTTTGTTGAAGTTTTGTTTAATCTATAGTTTCTTCGGGTTGCTAACTCAACGGTAGAGTACTCGGCTTTTAAGTGCGGCTAGAATCTTTTACACATTTGGATGAAGTGACGAATTCGTCCATACCGTTGGTAAACTTTGGAAGACCACGACTGATCCTGAAAGGGAATAAATGGAGAACATAGCATGTCGTATCAATGGAGAGTTCTGAGGATATTTCATTCTTGTCGGATTGGTGCAAAACCTTGTTCGAATTCTTGGAACGTAACAAAATAAAGTTGGGTCAAATGAATAAATGGATAGGAGCCCTGCGGCTTCAATTAATTATCAGAAAGAAAAAGCAACCAGCTTCTGTTCTTAATTTGAATAATTTAATTTCCCGATCTAATTAGACGTTAAAAATAAATTAGTGCCTGATACGGGAAGCACTTTTCCCTCCATGAGTGTATTCTATTTTTATTTTAATGAATCCTAACTATCGGCATTCTCTATTATGGACTGAAGATGTGTGTGTAAAAGAAGCAGTATATTGATAAAGAAAAAGAAAGTTTTTTTCCGAAATCAAAAGAGCGATTAGGTTTAAAAAATAAAAGATTTCTAACCATCTTGTTATCCTATAACATAGACGAATTAAAAAAAATGGATGGAAAAAAGATAAGGTAGAGAATCCGTTGATAAGTTTACCTGTCTCCGAGGTATCTATTCTTACTAGCATACCTTGTTTTGACTGTATCGCACTATGTATCATTTGATAACCCTTCAAATCTTCTACCTTTGATTCAAATCGAATTTCAAGTGGAGCAAATCCAAAGATATTTACAGCTAGAGAGATCTCAACAACACGACTTCCTATATCCACTTATCTTTCAGGAGTATATTTATGCATTTGCTCATAATCGTGCTTTAAGTAGATCAATTTTGTCGGAAAATCCGGGTTATGACAATAAATCAAGTTTACTGATTGTGAAACGGTTAATTACTCGAATGTATCAACAGAATCATTTTCTTATTTCTTCTAATGATTCTAACCAAAATCAATTTGGGGCGTGCAACAAGAATTTGTATTCTCAAATCATATCAGAGGGGTTTGCTTTTATTTTTGAAATTCCATTTTCTTTCCAATTTCTATCTTGTCTAGAAGGTAAAACGAACAAGATAGGAAAATCTCAGAATTTACGATCAATTCATTCAATATTTCCCTTTTTCGAGGACAATTTTTCACATTTAAATTTTGTGTTAGATATAATAATACCTCACCCCATCCATGTGGAAATCTTGGTTCAAACCCTTCGCTATTGGGTAAAAGATGCTTCTTCTTTGCATTTATTACGAGTCTTTCTCAACGAATATTGTAATTGGAATAGTCTTATTATTCCAAAGAAAGCCAGCTCCTCTTTTTCAAAAAGAAATCAAAAATTATTCTTATTCTTATATAATTCTCATGTATGTGAATACGAATCCATTTTCGTCTTTCTACGTAACCAATCTTTTCATTTACGATCAACATCTTCTGGAGTTCTTATTGAACGAATCTATTTCTATGTAAAACTAGAACGTCTTGTGAACGTCTTTGTTAAGATTAAGGATTTTCGGGCGAACCTATGGTTGGTCAAGGAACCTTTCATGCATTATATTAGGTATCAAAGAAGATCCATTCTGGCTTCAAAAGGGACATCTCTTTTCATGAATAAATGGAAATTTTACCTTGTCACTTTTTGGCAATGTCATTTTTCGCTATGGTTTTATCCAAGAACGATTTATATAAACCAATTATCCAACCATTCCTTTGAATT